CCTTGCTTTTTTCCATTCTATTTAGATATGATGTAGACCTAATTCTTATACAAAGAAAACTCTCTCGCTTCACTTTATCTTGCTTCCTCTAGAATCTCTATAAAAAAAAATAGCTCTACCCTTTATTTAATGATAATCAGAGACTATTAAATAAAAATGAGAATACTACTAATTAGTAACTAATTAAGATAGGAAGACTAATGTATGCAGTCTAATGAGAAGTAATACTATAAAAAAAGAACTCCATTTTTGAATTATGAGACAGAAGATTCCATTTTCTTATTTACTCTTTACTGTTTTTCGATTTTTTTAGTAGATCGATTTAGATAATATATATATAAGCAAAGTAATATAATATTATTATATACTTCAAACAAAGTAGAATTTGGAAGATGGATAAAATCATTGCGGTTATTATAGGGAAGTCCAGAGATATCCTATTTGAAGGAGGACGGGATTCAAATTAGGTAAGGAATCCTTCCTTCTATTCTATTGATTTGATAGAAATTTGTTTTTCTTTTCCTGTCTCTATTATTTGCGATGGATGAGCCTACAGTAATATTTTTTTTTTATCTCTATTCTATGTCGCAGGCGCTCGTCCAGTCTATAAACAAGGACTAATGAGGAAATAAAAACTATACTAAACTAAAGGAAACATAGGATATCTATCCTAAAATCTAAATATAGAACATAGTAGGGCTATACGGATTCGAACCGTAGACCTTCTCGGTAAAACAGATCAAACGAATTATTATCGAAATGATTCGAACTGTTTCAAAGACCCAACATGCATTTTTTTGCATTGGGCTCTTTCATCAACTGATGTAAAGATCAGTTAGTCCGCCATAGTTTTTCTTTACGGAAAGATAATGAGATGGCTCCCTGTACTCTGATTGATTTTTTGTATTATCATCTATCTAGGAGCAATACCAAAGTGTTTCAAAGGAGGATTACCTTGACTTAGGTCTGCCTCCGGCCTAAATTTAATCAATCTAAGTGAAATGGAGTCTCTATCGTTCCACTGCAAGAGTTGACTATGAGACTTCATACACCTTAAAGTTCCCATAGAACGAAAAGAAGTTTTTTGGAGGCCCTTATCCTCATTAAGCCTAGCATTTAGTGGGCTGGATATTTACCTTATCAACTAGCAAATCCATAAGGGTTCTATTTGATTAGGTGCCTGAATCGGATTGGCACCTGAATCAGACTGAACTAACTGTTTGTCAGGCTACTGTTCTCCTATTCTCTCGAATCTATGAAGTAAGACATTGATTTTGCAATAAGATCAATTATGTTCATTGCATAATAAGCTCCTTTGAAAAGCATTGGCGCACGTGTAAACGAGTTGCTCTACCGAACTGAGCTATAGCCCTTATCAGAGATATCTTAACATATAGATAATTTCTTGTCAAGATGAAAATTCTTTAATGCCAGAGGATATCCCTTTGAATTGATATGTTTCTGTTTAGTATATACCATACTATAACATATCAATAGTGGAGCGGTATTGCTTAGAAAAGGGATTCCATATATAATCGATCGAAGTAATGGATCTTACTTTGTGGTGATAAATTGCCTACTTAACTCAGTGGTTAGAGTATTGCTTTCATACGGCGGGAGTCATTGGTTCAAATCCAATAGTAGGTAGGTAGGTAGAAAAATTACTAAATAGCATTGAACTTACTTCGTTTCGCTATCTAATAACTTTTTCTACCCCTCTTCCCTTTTTCTTTGTATCAACTATAAACCATTGGATTGTCGTCAATTGGATGGGGGAATCCAATTGACAGCCTCGACTCGTATCCTAGCTCGTCTGAGAGCTAGCTTCGCTTCAACCAATTCTTTCGTACCCTCAACTTTACTCAAGTTAGCTTCGGCTATTTCAAGTGCCTGTTGAGCTTCTTCTGGATCAATGTCACTACCCAGTTCCGCATCATTTCCTAAAATAATGATCTCATTATTAACTATTCTCGCAAAACCACTCCACAGAACCGCCGTTAACCATTGGTCGTTGAGGAGGCGTATTCTCAAAGGACCCATATCTACTGCTGTGTTAATAGGGGCGTGATTTGGTAATACGCCAATTTGGCCACTATTAGTGGATAAAATAATTTCTTTCACTTCACAATCCCAAATAATTCGCTTAGGAGTCAGTACATAAAGATTTAATTTCATTTCTTCGATTTGTTCTCCTCTTCTAAGGTTATAGCTTTCGTGCTAGCTTCATCGATGTTACCCACCAAATAAAAAGCCTGTTCGGGTAGGCTGTCTAATTCTCCGGAAAGTATTAGTTGAAATCCCCTAATTGTTTCCGCAAGACCAACATACTTTCCTGGAGAACCGGTAAAAACTTCTGCCACAAAGAATGGTTGTGATAAGAATCGCTCAATTTTTCGCGCTCTTGCTACAGTTAAACGATCCTCCTCCGACAATTCATCCAACCCAAGAATTGCGATAATGTCCTGAAGTTCTTTGTAACGTTGTAAAGTTTCCTTAACTCTTTGCGCAGTGTCATAATGTTCGTTGCCAACGATCCGAGGCTGTAACATAGTTGAGGTTGAATCTAAAGGATCTACTGCTGGATAAATACCCTTGGAAGCTAATCCTCTGGAAAGTACGGTAGTAGCATCCAAATGTGCAAATGTTGTGGCAGGAGCAGGGTCAGTCAAATCATCCGCAGGTACATAAACTGCTTGGATCGAGGTTATGGATCCCTTTTTAGTAGAAGTAATTCTTTCTTGCAAAGAACCCATTTCTGTACTAAGGGTAGGTTGATAACCCACTGCGGAGGGCATTCTTCCTAATAAAGCGGATACCTCTGATCCTGCTTGAACAAAACGAAAGATATTATCGATGAATAGAAGCACGTCTTGCTTATTAACATCTCGGAAATATTCTGCCATAGTTAGGGCAGTTAAACCAACTCTCATACGAGCTCCTGGTGGTTCATTCATTTGACCATAGACTAGAGCTACCTTTGATTCCTCAATATTTTTTTCATTAATTACTCCGGATTCTTTCATTTCCATATAAAGATCATTTCCTTCACGAGTTCGTTCCCCTACCCCGCCAAAAACGGATACGCCCCCATGAGCTTTTGCAATGTTGTTGATTAATTCCATGATGAGTACTGTTTTACCTACTCCAGCCCCCCCAAATAGTCCTATTTTTCCTCCACGTCGATAAGGGGCTAAAAGATCGACCACCTTAATACCTGTTTCAAAGATGGATAATTTCGTATCTAACTCGATAAAGGCAGGCGCAGATCTATGAATAGGGAACGTTGCACTAGTATCTACAGGACCCAAATTGTCAACAGGCTCCCCAAGAACGTTGAAAATTCGTCCGAGAGTAGCTCCACCGACTGGAACACTCAGAGGAGCCCCTGTGTCAATCACTTCCAGTCCTCTCATCAACCCATCTGTAGCACTCATAGCTACAGCTCTAACTCGATTATTTCCTAATAATTGTTGTACCTCACAAGTCACATTAATTTGCTTACCGTCAGTATCTCTACTCTTGACTACCAAAGCGTTATAGATATAAGGTAACTTGCCCGGGGGAAAAGTGACATCTAACACGGGTCCAATAATTTGATCGATACGACCTGTGCTTTTTTCTTCAGTTGTGGAAACCCCAGAACGAGGAGTAGTAGGATTGGTTCTCATAATTATCACATAATAAAAAAAGGAATTTGTCGAAATTTTGCTTTTTTTCTTGTTGAATAATGCCAAATCAAATCCAAAAAAATATTCAAAAATCCAAAACAAAAAAGGAAATGAATTAGTTAATTCAATAATAGAGAAAAGGGGGCCAGGACTTGATTTCGTTGCCCAAGTGAATCCTATTCAATCGTTTACTCATGGAATGAGTCCGTTGGGTTGGAAAGTTCAATCAATCTTGTTTTCATATACATTTAGCCTTTTGTGTAGGATCTGTGCCTACTCTACTTTCCCATCTAGGACTTCGATATACAAAATATATACTACTGTGAAGCATAGATTGCTGTCAACAGAGAATTTTCTTAATTTTTAGTTAGGGATTTGCTTTCAAAAAAAGAAAGAGGTCTATTAAGAACTTGTAAAAAAAGGATTAGGGATTGATTTGGGTTGCGCTATATCTATCAAAGAGTATAGAATAATGATAGATTTGGTAAATCAAATCTATGGTTTAATAACGAACCATGTTAACGTACCATAACAACAACTCAATTCCTATAGTGAAATTCCTATAGGATAGAAGATACGCGGGGTATACGCATTATATATGAATAAAACATATTAAGCATGCCCTCAAATTTCTTTAAGGAGTTGATCTTAATTGAATATCCTTTTTGTTTGAAAAGATTTTTTTTTGCAATTCATACCGAGTAGACCTTGTCATTGTGAGAATTCTTAATTCAAGAGTTGTAGGGAGGGACTTATGTCACCACAAACAGAAACTAAAGCAAGTGTTGGATTTCAAGCTGGTGTTAAAGATTATAAATTGACTTACTACACCCCGGAGTATGAAACCAAGGATACTGATATCTTGGCAGCATTCCGAGTAACTCCTCAGCCTGGGGTTCCGCCGGAAGAAGCAGGGGCTGCTGTAGCTGCCGAATCTTCTACTGGTACATGGACAACTGTTTGGACTGATGGACTTACCAGTCTTGATCGTTACAAAGGACGCTGCTATCACATCGAGCCTGTTGCTGGGGAAGAAAATCAATTTATCGCTTATGTAGCTTATCCATTAGACCTATTTGAAGAGGGTTCCGTTACTAACATGTTTACTTCCATTGTAGGTAACGTATTTGGTTTCAAAGCCCTACGTGCTCTACGTTTGGAGGATCTACGAATTCCCCCTACTTATTCAAAAACTTTCCAAGGTCCACCTCATGGTATCCAAGTTGAAAGAGATAAGTTGAACAAGTATGGTCGTCCTTTATTGGGATGTACTATTAAACCAAAATTGGGATTATCCGCAAAAAATTATGGTAGAGCGTGTTATGAGTGTCTACGCGGTGGACTAGATTTTACTAAAGATGATGAAAACGTAAACTCACAACCATTTATGCGCTGGAGAGACCGTTTTGTCTTTTGTGCCGAAGCTATTTATAAATCACAAGCCGAAACTGGTGAAATCAAGGGGCATTACTTGAATGCGACTGCGGGTACATGCGAAGAAATGATTAAGAGAGCTGTATTTGCGAGGGAATTAGGGGTTCCTATTGTAATGCATGACTACTTAACTGGTGGATTCACTGCAAATACTACTTTGGCTCATTATTGCCGCGACAATGGCCTACTTCTTCACATTCACCGTGCAATGCATGCAGTTATTGATAGACAGAAAAATCACGGTATGCATTTCCGTGTATTAGCGAAAGCATTGCGTATGTCTGGGGGAGATCATATCCACGCCGGTACGGTAGTAGGTAAGTTAGAAGGGGAACGCGAAATGACTTTAGGTTTTGTTGATTTATTGCGCGATGATTTTATTGAAAAAGATCGTGCTCGCGGTATCTTTTTCACTCAAGATTGGGTATCCATGCCTGGTGTTATACCGGTGGCTTCCGGGGGTATTCATGTTTGGCATATGCCAGCTCTGACCGAAATCTTTGGGGATGATTCCGTATTACAATTTGGTGGAGGAACTTTAGGACATCCTTGGGGGAATGCACCTGGTGCAGCAGCTAATCGAGTGGCTTTAGAAGCTTGTGTACAAGCTCGTAACGAAGGGCGCGATCTTGCTCGTGAAGGTAATGAAATTATCCGAGCAGCTTGCAAATGGAGTCCTGAACTAGCCGCAGCTTGTGAAGTATGGAAGGCGATCAAATTCGAGTTCGAGCCAGTAGATACTATAGATAAATAGACAAAAATAGATATAAAGAAGTCTAACTAAAAAAAAAAAGAAAATAAGTTACGAAATGCAGTAATTCTTCTTTATTCTTCTAATGGATTGCAATGAAACTCGGCTCAATCTTTTTTTTTCTTAGAAAAAAAAGATTGAGCCGAATAAAAATAGATCTTGATACAATCATGAGACTTGACAAATCGAGATTCATCTATTCTATATATCTAGAATATATAAAGGTATAATACAATAAAAAAATACAAATATAGTATTATCATCTGATAATAGAATCAAATACGCAGTATTTACAGAAAAAGTCTTCGTTTATTGGGATTCTATTCATAAAAAAAAAAGATTAGGAATCCCAATGCTCCTATGCGCGTCCAGAGGAGTATTCAGAATAATAGTCTTCTATAATAATAGTCTTTTATAATTCATTTTTGCGCGGGGCCTTACTAGCAGGACTTCGCTGCACGGGACAGGTCTTCGTCGAAAAACGAATTCCCCCCGATATTTTAATATCCACTCTTTGGGTGGTATATTCCCTTAAAAAGTCTAAGTTGTATAAAATTTGTAGTAGGTAGTAGGTATTTGTAGTAGGTAAGAGGATTTGCCCTTTGATTTTGATTGAATATACTCTTTTCTTTTTCTCCCTTTAAGACGCATTATTGTATATGCTTCTAAAGGAGCTCATATGCAGGAAGGAAATTTTATTTAGGCCCTTTCTTTTGAAACCAATTTCAAGTTCGATTAGAAGGATAGAAAGCCATGAGGATGGGAAACGAAAAATCAAATCTTTTTAATTAGTTTTCCTTTTTTGCAATTTTCTTATTATCCATTCCTTTCATTTTTTTTTTAGAATACTTTAGTATTCTAAAAAAACTTTATTTTGCAAACTAAAAAATACAATAGTCAATATTCCTTATAATATATATACTTAATTATATCATAAGAATCTTAAGATATTTTTCGAATAGAGAGAAATAGTAAATTTAAATTGAGACACCTATTCTATGACGGATTTAAACTTATTAGCTTCCCTTTTCGTGCCTTTTGTAGGCTTAGTATTTCCGGCAATTGCAATGACTTCTTTATTTCTTTATGTGCAGAAAAATAAGATTGTCTAGTATTTTTTAGTGTAAGTAATATAATATGGTAGTCTATGCGGCTCTTTCTACACACAAAAGAAAAAGGTTATTGATACGGATATAGGCTACGGGCATAATAAATGGATGAATATGCGGAGCTGATTATAGCGAATTTTTTTAATTGAATCAACGAAGATGAAGATCTTTTGAATAGAAAGTCAATGTATCTAACCAATTATTTCGCAGGAGTACTAGTTGCTGAAGCCGATTTCAGAATCAAAAAAAGTAAAGTCAAAATCATTTAGCTTATTCTCTCAATTTCAATCGACCGCTGCTGGATTTAGTATATCTAATATGAATTGGCGATCAGAACACATATGGATAGAACTTCTAAAAGGTTCTCGAAAAAGCGGTAATTTTTTCTGGGCCTGTATTCTTTTTCTAGGTTCACTGGGATTCTTATCGGTTGGAGCTTCCAGTTATCTTGGTAAGAATATGATATCTGTACTTCCATCTCAACAAATTCTTTTTTTTCCACAGGGGATCGTGATGTCTTTCTACGGAATCGCGGGCCTATTCATTAGCTCCTACTTGTGGTGCACTATTTTGTGGAATGTAGGTAGTGGTTATGACCGATTCGATAGAAAAGCGGGAATAGTGTGCATTTTTCGTTGGGGATTCCCTGGAATAAAACGTCGCATCTTCCTTCGATTCCTTATGCGGGATATCCAATCAATTAGAATTCAGGTTAAAGAGGGTCTTTATCCTCGCCGTATCCTTTATATAGAAATCCGGGGCCAAGGAGTCATTCCTTTGACTCGTACTGATGAGAAGTTTTTTACTCCACGAGAAATGGAACAAAAAGCTGCCGAATTGGCCTTTTTCTTGCGCGTACCAATTGAAGTATTTTGAGTACCAATTGAAGTATTTTGAGTACCAATTGGATTTTTTGAAATTAATTGAATGAAGAAGAATTGGAAGAAGAAAAGTTTTCTCAACACGGGGGAAGTCCCTTCGAAATTAGATTTGTTATTGTAAGGGGATTTTTTATTTTATTTCCCCATTCCACTCCATCTAGGTCTAAAAAGTAATCCAATGCACTGAAATTCCACTAGTATATAAAAAAGAGGAATAGATACAGGGCTTTAAACCTTGTTATAGAATTTTTGCTTCAAAGAAAAAGAAATATAGAAGCAGCGAATGAAATTAGAGTAAGAGAATGAAGCAGATTCATTAACAACTCAATTTACAGATCAAAAATGAAAAAAAAGAAAGCATTGCCTTCTTTACTATATCTTGTATTTATTGTACTTTTACCCTGGGGGGTCTCTTTCTCTTTTAACAAATGTCTGGAACTTTGGATTAAGAATTGGTGGAATATCAGGCAATCCGACACTCTCTTAACTGATATTCAGGAGAAAAAGGTTCTAGAAAGATTCATAGAATTAGAAGAACTTTTTCTCTTGGACGAAATGATAAAAGAGAAACCGAAGACACATGTACAAAAACCTCCTATAGGAATACACAAGGAAATAATACAGCTGGTCAAAATGGATAATGAGGATCATCTCCATATCATTTTGCATTTCTCGACAAATATAATCTGTTTGGCTATTCTAAGTGGTTCTTTTTTTCTGGGTAAAGAGGAACTTGTCATTTTGAATTCTTGGGTTCAGGAATTCTTCTATAACTTAAATGACTCAATAAAAGCTTTTTTTATTCTTTTAGTTACTGATTTTTTTGTTGGATTTCACTCCACCCGCGGTTGGGAACTAGTAATTCGTTGGGTCTATAACGATCTTGGATGGGCTCCTAACGAACTAATTTTCACTATTTTTGTTTGTAGTTTTCCAGTAATTCTAGATACATGTTTGAAATTTTGGGTCTTTTTTTGTTTAAACCGTCTATCTCCTTCGCTTGTTGTCATTTATCATTCAATTAGTGAAGCATAAATTCATTGGATCTCCTGATATTAATCAAATTAGCATCTTTCTTTAGAAAGAAAGCCCTTTTCCATTTTTAGCAAAATTCTTTCTATTTCTACCTGCTTAAGGTATTCATCATTCCAGTACAACTGTTGCAGTAGAATGCCAACAGACTCGTGTATAGGGAACTATATTAGCTTAGCTACCTATCTAATTTATTGTAGAAATTCTGGGATCCGCGATTGGACATGGAAAATAGAAATACTTTTTCTTGGGTAAAGGAACAGATGACTCGATCGATTTCTGTATCGATCATGATATACGTAATAACTCGGACATCTATTTCAAATGCATATCCTATTTTTGCGCAACAGGGTTATGAAAATCCACGAGAAGCAACTGGACGAATTGTATGTGCCAATTGCCATTTAGCTAGTAAGCCCGTGGATATTGAAGTGCCCCAGGCTGTGCTTCCCGATACTGTATTTGAAGCAGTTCTTCGAATTCCTTATGATATGCAACTGAAACAAGTTCTTGCTAATGGGAAAAAAGGAGGGTTGAATGTAGGTGCTGTTCTTATTTTGCCCGAGGGATTCGAATTAGCGCCGCCCGACCGTATTTCTCCTGAGTTAAAAGAAAAGATAGGAAATCTTTCTTTTCAGAGTTATCGTCCCGATAAAAAAAATATTCTTGTGATAGGCCCTGTTCCTGGTAAGAAATATAGTGAAATCGTCTTTCCCATTCTTTCTCCCGATCCTGCTACTAAGAAAGATGCTCATTTCTTAAAATATCCCATATATGTAGGGGGAAACCGGGGAAGGGGGCAGATCTATCCTGATGGTAGCAAGAGTAATAATACGGTCTATAATGCTACGTCAACTGGTATAGTAAGAAAAATACTACGTAAAGAAAAAGGGGGATATGAAATATCCATAGTCGATGTATCGGATGGACGCCAAGTTATTGATATTATACCTCCCGGGCCAGAACTTCTTGTTTCAGAGGGGGAATCAATCAAGCTTGATCAACCATTAACAAGCAATCCTAATGTGGGAGGGTTTGGTCAGGGGGATGCAGAAATAGTGCTTCAGGATCCATTACGCGTCCAAGGCCTTTTGTTCTTCTTCGCATCCGTTATTTTGGCCCAAG